ATTCTAGGAGCCCAAACTATGTGATTGAATAAATCCTCCTCTATTTGTTGCGGATCGAGGGCCCCTTCCCCTTCTTCAAACTCCGATTCGTATTTTTCATATAGAAATCTCTGATCAACGATAGAACAAGATCCATTTTGCATCATATCTAACTGATTCCTTGGTTCGGACCGAAGAAGTAATGTCACTCGATTATTATCAAACTGACTGCAATCTTTTTCTGTCCGTGAGGATCCCGCCAGAGCCAGAGCGCCTTCTACTTCTAATAGTAATAATAGTAATAGGCCATGAACTAGATCAGAATCATTCTCAACGAATCCATAAGAAGTGATCCAATTTTTTTCATCGTGTCTGGATGAAGACCAAAGATCTTGAGCGACCGATCCGGCAGAACAACTCAAAAGATAAAGAAGTATCGTTAATTTCTTCATGCTCGTTCCAAGTTCGAAGTACCATTTGTACAAATAAGAATCCCCTCCCTTACATGATTTCTTCTTCATATAGATAGATATAGGATCTATGGGGCAATTACTTAGAAGTACATTTTGTGCAACAGCCCTTCCTATCTGATAGAAAAGGATCCCATGATCCTGAACCGATCTTATCTGGGATCGAAAATCCCAAGTTTTTCTATGAAGAGCTGATCTAATTGTATTAGTTTCTATAATGGATTTCTTCTGTGTAATACTAATTGATAGGGCCTCATTGATAAGTGCTACAAGATCTCGCGCATTGGAACCCATGGTTATGGACCCGAATCCGTTAGTATGGAACATCTTATTTTCCAAGTGAAATCCCCTAGTATATGAAAGAATGAAAAAGTGCTTTCGTTGTTGTGGAAGAAGAAGCCTTCGTATCTTAATGCATGTATTTAATTTATTCGGAGCTATTAGAGCGGGATCCACTTTTTGGGGAATATGAGTCGAAGCAATAACAAGAATCTTTCCAGTGGAACATCTTTCACAATCCCTGGAGAGATAGTTCTCTAATAGACCGAGGGATAAGTAATTCGACTCATTCACATGCAGATCATGAATGTTTGGAATCCATATTATGCAAGGAGACATTGCTTTTGCTAATTCGAATTGAAGGGTGATATCAAATCGGTCTATTTTCGGCGTCATATACATAGTTAGCACATTCGTCATAGTTAGCAGCTCCGTATCAATATCAAGGTCATCATCACTATCATCAATATCGTCACTATCATCAATATCGATATCATCAATAAGATAACCTTTAGGCTTGTCATTCAGGAACTTGTTCGGAAATACCGTAATGAAAGGAACATAGGAGTTTGTCGCTAGGTATTTGACCAAACAGGATCGTCCAGTTCCTATAGAACCTATCACTAAAATACCTCTAGAAGGGGATAGGGCTAAGCGGAGCGAAAAGGGTTTTCCATGAGGAGATGGGGAATGAAAACTATTAGCCCCACACGAGGTTTGTGAATAAGTGATTGTCTGATAATGAGCAAGGAATATCCGTCTTTCTGCTAAACAGGATCTATTGAACTCATAATTCATTAGATCCTTTTGATGAATGTCAACTAAGTATCGTAAGGAAATTGATCCCGGTTGTTCAATCATTTGATAACCAGAGTCATTCTTTGATAAATGATCACTATGAGTCAGACTCAATAGAATTTGATCAATCCTTTTTTCTGTCGTTAAGGTGGAGAACTGAACCAAGAATTCTCTTTCTTCATCATCAATCGAATCACTGTTCGCGACCCAGAATTCTATTTTCTCATCAATCCAATCACCGTTCACGTTTTTTCTTTTTCTTATCAATGAATAGATCTCTTTACTTGTACGACTTAGATGTCTCGTATTTCTCGAAAAAATGATTCGATTGATGGGATTTGGTATGATACTTACAAGATCGATGAGATTGATCTTCCAATATTTCTTCTTAGAACGTATTGATTTGACCCCATAAGCGGGACCACCACCCAATAGCATGTTGCCACCAGAAGCAGAACCCCGTATTTCTTCCAGAGAATCTCCTAATTGTTCCAGAATAACTAGAAAGAGATTCTTTAACCAGAAAGAATTCAGTTCAGATGTAGGATACCTATCCAGAAGTTTTCGAAATTCCATCATGTATGATGGAATCATCAAAGATTTGATCTTTTCTAACTCTGTCTGTAACTCACTAGAGGCTCGGGAAACAAAGAGAAGATGTATACGAACGAGATATCCAGCAACAAGAAGAAGGAAAAAGATTGAATAGAGGAACTCCCGAGCATTTGTTGATCTCAGATGTGCCCATATCAATGGAACGGGTGACTCATTATTTCGATGAATCATTTCTTCGGCCAGAAGAAGATTCTGTAAACATTGACTCGAAATCTCACTTATCAGAGTCCATTGTGGAAGAATCTTCTGAGGAATTGGCCGTGATATATCTGATCCATGCATCATATCATGAAAAATGGATACAAATTTTTGACTGCTACTTAGTATCGGCAATGGGTCTGAAAGAGTATCTAAAAGGG